GATTACTTGTTAATGGTTGATCAAGTTTGATGGATTCGCCTTCTGAAACAAGAAGTTCTGGTCCTGGGGGGATACTATCAATCACTTGACGCCCCTCTGGCGCATCTGTTATAGTTATTTCATACCCCCCTTTTTCTTTTCGTATTATTTTGCTTACTATACCCGCTGCTGTAGCATTATAAACCGTATTGTTACTCTTGCTCCCGTCGGGATAAATCTGACCCCTTCCCCTGTTCCCGCCTACGTATATGGGATATTTTAAGAAGTACGCATCCTTCTTAGCAGCAGGGTCCGGAGAAAGAATAGGAAAGGTGATTTCACTATATTTTTGACCAGGAACAGGACCTATCACAAGAATATTCTTTTTAGCGGGGCGATAACTCTGAAAAGAGAGATTACCTATCTTTTCTTTCATCTCTGGCGAAATACGATCAGGAGGGGCTAATTCAAACCCCTCGGGTAAAATAAGCACGGCCCCCACATTCAAAGCTCCCTTTTTACCATTAGCAAGAACTTGTTTTAGTTGCATATCATAAGGAATTCGAACAACTGCTTCAAATACAGTATCTGGAAGTACCGCTTGTGGAACCTCAATACCCACGGGCTTATTAGCTAAATGACAATTCGCGCATACAATACGACCAGTTGCTTCGCGCGGATTTTCATAACCCTGCTGTGCAAAAATGGGATATGCATTTGAAATGTATGCCCCAGTTATTATATATATCATGAGCGATACGGAAATGGAGCGAGTAATCTCTTCCTTTATCCAAGAGAGGGTCTTTCTAGTTTGCATGGTCCAGTCGTTGATCCAGAAAATTTATACAATAAAATTAGGTAGGTCGCTAGGATAGTTCCCTATCCACGATGCTGCTAGTTACTGAAAAATTTTTACTAAAATATAGGAGGAATCCGAATCTATTGGATGTATAGAAAAAATAAGTATATAAAAAAAAATAAGATTTTGAATGTTTTATTTTACTTATGGACAAAATAACAAAATTCTAATTGGATCGGTGGATCATTTTTCAGTCATTCATTGAATGATAAATCACTACAAGTGACGGAGATACACGATTTAAATAACGGAAGATCCAATATTTAAAAATTGTATCGAAAATGACTGGAAAGGTGGAAACAAGTCCAGATATAATTTGATCATTATGAGCAAATCCAAAATCCTTGTAGAAAGAGCTAATCATTAGTTCCCAACCGTGGGGTGAATGGAATCCTATACATAAGTCGGTTAATAAAAGAATAGAAAGGGCTTTTATCGTGTCGCTTAAGTTATATATGAATTCTTGAATCCAAGAATTAAGAATAATAAGTTCTTCATTAACTAAAAAAGAATAACCACTTAGAATAACGAAACAGATTATATTTGTCGAGAAGTGCAAAATCGTATAGATACGATCTGCGTTGTGCATCTTGATCAATTGGATCGTTTCTTTGTGGATTCCGATACGAAACTTTTGTAGATGTGTTTCGGGGTATTCCTTTATCATTTCGTCCAACAGGAAGAGTTCCTCAAATTCTATTAATTTTTCTAGAATACTCTTTTCTTGAATATCATTTAAAAAAGTTTCGGATTTACTAGTATTCCACCAATTAATAATCCAAGATCCCATACTTTTATTAAATGAAAAAGAGACCCACCAGGGCAAAAATACTATAGACGTAAGATATAGAAGGGGAATGAATGCTTTTTTTTCCATTTTTGCGTCTGTGAATTTTTAATGAATCCGCTTCATTCGTCAACTCTATACGATCTAATATTTCTATCAAGCATAAGTTCTATTCTAATATTAGAATTTAGAATAGAAAGCTTCGAACTCCCGAATCTATTCCCTCGTTTTTATTTGTGAGTCAGTGGTTAGTCCTTGAATTTTGTGAATTTACATACGCATAAAAAAAAGTTTGCGGACAAAATTTCAAATTTTTCCGTTTTCCGTATATAGTATATATAATCTACGTCTTCTTTGGTTCATCAGTATTATGAAGAAATTTCAGTTAAGTTATGTTATAGAAAAAAAAAGGAAAAAAAAAAAGAGGATTTTTTGGTTTTTTACCTCCTGCTAAGAAAAGTGCTTCGTTTATTTCAAAATACTTCAATTGGTACACGCAAAAAATAGGCCAATTCCGCTGCTTTTTGCTCAATTTCTCGTGGAGTCAAATTCTCATCAGTACGAGTCAAAGGAATGGCCCCCTGGCCTCTGATTTCCATATAAAGGACACGCCGAGCATTAAAACCCTCTTTAACTTCTATTCTGATAGACTGAATATCTTTCATAAAGAATCGGAGTAAGATGCGACGATTTTTTCCTGGGAATCCCCAACGAAAAATACACACTATTCCTTCTTTTCTATCGAATCGATCATAACCACTACCTACATTCCACGAAATTGTGCACCACAAATAAGAGCTAATAAACAGACCGGCGAGCCCATAGAACGACATCACGATACCTTGTGGAAAAAAAATGATTTCCTGAGACGGGAATAAAGATATCAAATTTCTGTCAAGATAACTGGAAATTCCAATCAATAAAAACCCCAATGAACCTAAAAAAAGTATAATGGCCCAGCAGAAATTACTTATTTTTCGAGACCCCGCTATAAGTTCTATCCATATATGTTCTGATCGCCAACTCATACTAGATCTAGTTACATTTTATTGGAAGTGGGAGACCGGCCAAAATGAATTTTACTTTACATTTTTTTGTTTCCGAAGGAACTTTCATCAACTTGCACTATTCTGATGTGAATCTTTCGAAGCAATTGGTTAGATCTAAAAGTAAAATAATAGGAGCCCTCTCATATGATCCCCTATCTACACATATATAGCTACATGGGCTTTACATTTATTTCAGGCATTCGCCCCAATCGCGACTTATTTTCAATATTTTCAAATAGCTCGTTTACTCATATATCAGATTTACGTTTACGCCTGCCCTTTCTTTTCTGTTTGAAAGAAGCCACAAGTTATACCATATTATACTGAATAGATATCTGTGTTATAATCCAAGTCTAAGTCTTGAAAAAAAAAATATATGAAATTTGCCCCCATCAGATCTAAAAAATCTTGTTTTTTTGAACATGAAGAGATAAAGAAGCCATTGCAATTGCCGGAAATACTAAGCCCACTAAAGGCACAAAAATAGAGGGTAAGTTGTTGAGAATTGTCATAGAATGGGCACCTCGATTTAATATTTGTACCTGTTATTTATTGTTATATTTATTTTTTTTACCTATTATCGCTATATTATATTGTTAGAAAGATATCTTAAATAGAAAGATCTCTTAAAATTATTAGAATTCCTATAATAATTATACTAAGTATATCTAACTGAGTATATATAATAAAGTGCAAGGAATATAGAACTAACTAAATGGACTTATTCATTTTTATACATCAAATACATGTATGATAATTCACTTGTTTGTTATTTTTCTATTATTTTTTTTTCTTGTCTTATAATTTGAATTTCATAATTATAATTTGAATTTAATAAAGAGTTTCTTCACCTTATAAATTCTTCCAAAATTCGTTATAATATAATACGAAAGGAAGAAAAGAACATGAAATTCGTTTTATTTATTATTTACTACCCTACCTCGCGAAAAAAGAATTCGCTCTTTTATCTTGTTCATAGAGGTTTCCTAATTAGGAATCAGGGATATCGGTAAAAAAAAAATTATCTGTATGATTCTTTCCATAATTCTCTCTTATGTCACCAAAACAAATCCATTCTTCGGATTTTTCCTTTGATTCCGATAAATAAATACTTAATAAATACTTATTCTAAATAGTTATTCGCCAGAAAGAAAATAATTTAAAGAATTCAATTTAATTAACTATTAACTTAAAGTTCTACTAAAGTTATGATTCAAAGGAAAGAAAGCGTGGAGCTGAAATAATTCACTCAGAACGCCCTTTAACAGATTACGTGGTACGATTGGATCAAATAAGCCCTTATGGAATAAAAATTCAGCCGCTTGTGAACCTTCTGGTACTGTCTTATTCAATGTTTGTTCAATTACTCTTTTACCTGCAAATGCAATGTAGGCGTTGGGTTCAGCAATAATGATATCCCCCAACATACCAAAACTAGCTGTCACCCCACCAGTCGTAGGAGATGTAAGGATTGATACATAAACTAACTTTTTATTCGATTGATAATCATATAAAGCAGCAGAAATTTTAGCCATTTGCATCAAGCTCAAACTTCCTTCTTGCATGCGTGCTCCTCCGGAAGCACACACTAGAATAAGAGGTAAAAATTGATTAGTAGCATACTCGATTAAACGAGTAATTTTCTCGCCTACTACCGATCCCATACTACCCCCCATAAACTGAAAATCCATAACCCCAATTGCTACGGGAATGCCGTTTAGTTGACCTATGCCGGTTTGAATGGCCTCGGTTAATCCTGTCTTTTTTTGATAAGAATCAATACGATCTTTATAAGGTTCCTCCTCTGAATGAAAGTCAATGGGATCCAGGGAGAACATGTCCTCATCCATAGGATCCCAAGTCCCTGGATCAATCGAAAGTTCAATTCTATCTGAACTACTCATTTTCAAATGATATCCACATTGTTCACAAATATTCATTTTTGATTTAAAAAATTTCTTATAATTTAATCCATAACAAATTTCACATTGAACCCACAAATGCTTGTATTTTTGAGTTACACCGAGATCATTAGAATTTTCTCTTAGAGCGAAATCGCTGCCGTTCGTGCTAGTTCTTAGCTTGGAATTCCAGTTTTCACTACTATTTCTACTTTCACCCAAAATGTAAGTAGAAATGTAACTTTCGCTGTAATTTTCACTACCACTTAAAATAGAACTCGCAATCCCGATTTGAGAACGAAGATAACTGTCAATGCAACTATTGATGTAATTATTCCAACTATATTTATTATCATACATAGAATAATCATAGTGGGAATCGTCACTCCTAGACCCCTTATTTAAATAACTAGAATTCCAATAAC